CCATATTCTGACTTTTATCTGGAGAATATCCAACAATAGCTTCCATCGCATGAATAATTGATCCAGATCCTAAGAACAACAATGCCTTCGAATAAGCATGAGTAATCAAATGAAATAAAGCAGCTCGATAAGACCCCATACCTAGAGCTAACATCATATAACCCAATTGAGACATTGTAGAATAAGCTAAGCTTTTCTTAATATCTTTTTGAGCAAGAGCTAAAGTGGCTCCTAAAAATAATGTTATTATACCTATCAAAGCTATTAGATTTAGAATGTAAGGTATAACTATGAAAAGAGGAAGAAGCCGAGCTACAAGAAAAATTCCTGCTGCTACCATAGTAGCGGCATGTATAAGAGCCGAAATGGGGGTAGGCCCTTCCATGGCATCAGGTAACCATACATGAAGGGGAAATTGGGCGGATTTAGCAACAGCGCCGGCAAATAATAGGGAGGCGCATAAAGTAACAAATAAAAAATTAACTTCATTATTATAAACCAAGTTATTGAATATTTCAAACAAATCCCGAAATTCGAAACTACCTGTTATCCAATAAAAACCCAAAATTCCTAATAATAAACCAAAATCCCCGACACGATTAGTTACAAACGCTTTTTGACAAGCATTCGCGGCACTGGGTCGTGTGAACCAAAAACCTATTAATAGATAAGAACACACTCCAACTAATTCCCAAAAAATATAAATTTGTATCAAATTAGAACTAGTAACTAATCCCAACATTGAAGTATTGGAAAAACTCATATAAGCAAAAAATCTCAAATATCCCTGATCATGAGACATATAATTGTCACTATAAATAAGAACCATAATTCCAACAGTAGTGATTAATATCGACATAATAGAAGTAAGTGGATCAACCAAGCAGCCAAATTCTAAAGAAAAATCATTATTGATGGTCCAAGACCATACATATTGATAGACAGAATTATTATTTATTTGCTGAATAGAAAAAAGGGCTGAAAAAACCATAACTATACTTAATAATAAAACACTAGGAAAAGCCCACATACGGCGAAGATTTTTTGTTGCCGTTGGAAAAAGTAGAAGTCCTGTTCCAATTAAGATAGGAACTGGAAGTGGAATGAAAGGTATAATCCATGAATATTGATATGTATATTCCATAAAAAAAAAAAAAAAAAAATTATCTTAATTAATTGTTTCTGAGTCACCGGTTCTTATTTCGTTTGTGGTCGGTTAATAAAAAAAAATTAAGATATATAAAATAAAACTTAAATAGAATTTTCTAGCCTTAATTATTCTGAATCTTTCCAAACTACTTCAAATATTTAAAATCAAGAGGTTATAATTGGTCAAATGATATAAATTCAAATGATATAAATAAGTCACTAGTGAAAAATAAATACTAATTTTATTAATACTGAATTGTTAATATTAAATTCAAATTTTTAAATAAAATTTTATGAAGATAAAAAATGAAAATTAGAATTTTCATTTTAATTATTACGTATTACAATAATTTTTTTATATCTATAGAACAAGGATAAATAATTATAGAACAAGGATAAATAATTATACCAAAAACAGTATTTGATATGAATCATAAAGCCCATAACTAAAACTATTTATTGTAATTCGGTTATTTAGAATCATTAACCAATTTGTTTTGTAACTAATTGTTTGTCTTCCATTACAATAAAAGCTATTTGTAGGAAATGCTATGATATCCAACACTTTAATTTTACGGAAAAAAAAGGTGGCAAATAAAATGCCTTTAAATTATGTATTTTGTATCCTTTAACAGATTAACTACTAGTCTCATTTGATAATTAAAATTCTCATTTGATAATTAAAATTTTGTGGACTCTTTCTTCGAGCTTGAACAATTAAATTAATATTAAATTAATTAATATAATAGAAAAAATTATTAAAGTTTTTTATTTTTTAATTAAGCGGGAGAAGGGTTGGGTTATTAAACTTTTAGATTTTTTTATTACATGTATAAATGTAACACGACGAAAATAGAAAGAAAACGAAACGGACAATCTTTCTTTTTTTTTTTTTTTTATCAACTTCAATCTATTTGGCATAGTGTACCTTATCGTTCTTATTAATATTTTATGGGAGTTTTACCCCCCTTTTTTTTTTGGAGTCTAATTTCGAGAAAAAATAGATAGAGAATAGTAAAGAACAATTGATTTTGAACAATAGATGTCTTTCACATCCAACCGAAAAACCTATTATAACTTTTTAATGGCAGTTCCAAAAAAGCGCACCTCTATTTCAAAAAAACGTATTCGTAAAAATATTTGGAAAAGGAAGGGATATAGGGCAGCATTGAAAGCTTTTTCGTTAGCGAAATCTCTTTCTACCGGGAGTTCTAAAAGTTTTTTTTGTGTAACAAATAAATAATCTGAATCGTTCTAATAACTAATAAAGTGATATAATTTTGTTTATAGTTTATTTATAAGATTTATAAGTTATAAAAATGATAAATAATATTTATCAATTAGAATTAATATTAACATCATAATAGTATAGTAAAAGAATAAATATGAATATATAAGATAAATTACAATATAAACAATATACATTAAAAATAAAATAAATAAAAAAGAATTAGTCTCATAATGTTTTAATTTAAACGAATATAAAATTGAATTTGTTTTACTTTAATTTGAAGCCAAATTTTTCTTTCGTTTCTGATATAGATAAGAATTCTGTTGTCTACTGAATTCTAATGGTACTTTTTTGTTTGAAAAAAGGGTAAACGCAAGCGCAAGGTTTCGCCTTTCATTTTAGTATGTTTTATCATTTTCCGGATGGGGATTATCACTTTCCCCATCGCCCTTACTCAATAATAAAAAGAATTTTTTTTGAGTTATATTAATTTTTTTTTAGTTATATTTTTGATTTTATATTATAAAGAAGAGGTCGTTGAAACTAATTGATTAAGTTGAAAATGTTTTTTATAATCTTTTAAACCATTATTTGGGGTTTTAGAAATTATTATCACTATATAAATTCCTTAAACCCAATTAAATTAATAAAAGTCCCGTTTACATTTTTAGGTAGTTATAGTTTACATTTTTAGGTAGTTATATGACGAATGCGCCAATTTTGAGTGATCTATTTTAGATCCTATGTTTCGATTGGAAGATCGATCAAGATATAATATATATATATTAATTAAAAAATTATTAAAAAATTTAGAAAATATTTTGAAGTACGGTACAATTTCTATACGAAATTTTTTTATATGATTGATACGACCATCCCAAATACCTAACTTAATGGGTTTGCTAAATCTTAACGCAAACTCTCTACACAACAAAAAATCCTAACGCAACCTAACTATGCAAATATTTACATAAATCTTTTGAGTGTATCGCTGAAATTGTGTTATATAAAAATTCGATTTTTTTATTAATCGATAAAATTAATTTTTTATTTTAGATTAATAAAATAAATGATAAAAGAAATTAATCATTAAAAAATGCAAACGAGGCAGAACATTTTTTTTACTTATATCCAGGGATTGAAGTAAAAATTATCTAGTTACAACTGTTACATTTTAGTTTTAGGAGAGCATAAAGTAATAGCCGACGAAAAAATACATTGTTAGTTCAGTTAAATAAAATTGACACCCTAAAATACTAAATAACTAAATAAAAAGATAATAATAAGAAAAATAAATATTATTAACGTTAACGAAAACGTTTTAATCCCTAATTTTTAAACAAGTTTTTATTCATCAATTTGAATGGTTTCCTAAAAAAAAATATTGGATTGAATTAACTCCTTCAAGCTCGACGATTGAATAAAAATAGGTTATTATGATTTCGAATAAGCCGCTATGGTGAAATCGGTAGACACGCTGCTCTTAGGAAGCAGTGCTAGAGCATCTCGGTTCGAGTCCGAGTGGCGGCATGGCATCTTCTAAAAGAGTAAGTCCTATAATGAATTCAATTCCCGATTTCAATTCCTATAATTGAGGGACGCCCTTATTAATTTAATAATTTTTATGATATTTTCAACTTTAGAGCATATATTAACTCATATATCCTTTTCGATCGTTTCAATTGTAATTACAATTCATTTGATAATTTTATTAGTCGATGAAATCGTAGGACTAGATGATTCGTCAGAAAAGGGGATGATAGCTACTTTTTTCTGCATAACAGGATTATTAGTTACTCGTTGGATGTATTTGAGGCATTTACCATTAAGTGATTTATATGAATCATTAATTTTTCTTTCGTGGAGTTTTTCCTTTATTCATATTATTCCGTATTTTAAAAAACATAAAAACCATTTTAGCGCAATAACCGCGCCAAGTGCTATTTTTACTCAAGGTTTTGCAACTTCGGGTCTTTTAACTGAAATGCATCAATCCGCGATATTAGTACCCGCTCTCCAATCCCATTGGTTAATGATGCACGTAAGTATGATGGTATTGAGCTATGCAGCTCTTTTGTGTGGATCATTATTATCACTAGCTCTTCTAGTCATTACATTTCGAAAATTCATAAGGATTTTTAGGAAAAGCAATAATTTAGAAAATGAGTCAGTTTACTTTAGTGAGATTCAATATGTGAACGAAAGAAACAATGTCTTACGAAACACTTCTTTTATTTCGTCTCAAAATTATTACAGGTATCAATTGATTCAACAATTGGATCGTTGGAGTTATCGTATTATTAGTCTAGGGTTTATCCTTTTAACCGTAGGTATTCTTTCGGGAGCAGTATGGGCTAATGAAGCATGGGGATCATATTGGAATTGGGATCCAAAGGAGACTTGGGCATTTATTACTTGGACCATATTCGCTATTTATTTACATATTAGAACAAATAAAAATTTTGAAAGTGTAAATTCTGCAATTGTGGCCTCAATGGGCTTTCTTATAATTTGGATATGCTATTTTGGGGTTAATCTATTAGGAATAGGGTTGCATAGTTATGGTTCATTTACATTAACATCTAATTGAATAAAAGACTTGACGAATATAAACATAGGACGGCATACAGGTATATATACGAAAACTTCATGTAAACAATCAAGAACCATTTGAATCATTTCCATTACTTGATTCAAATGGTTCTCACAAATTCAAAAGATATCTAGTTATAATAGAATTCCAATTTATTTATTTTACTTAAAAGAATATAAAAGACTCATTTTTTTATTGTACAATCAACCATTTTTTAAATCATGGGATTTCAGTTTCATTTTTTGGTTTACTCACAAAAACTATCGAAAAAAATAATTGGATATAATAGCTTCGACCTTGTCAACTGATAATGATAAAACGAAATCGGGATAAACACCAATACCTATTACAGGTAAAAGGATAGAGATCGAAACAAATAATTCTCGCGGTCCAGAATCAAAAAAATAAGAGTTTGGGGCATTAAAAAGCTTGTATCCATAGAACATCTGGCGTAACATAGATAATGAATAAATAGGAGTTAATATCATTCCAATTGCCATTACAAAAGTAATTAATATTTTTGTCATTAAAAGATATTTTTGACTAGTAAGTATTCCAAAAAAAACTAACAATTCGGCAACAAAACCGCTCATGCCCGGTAATGCAAGAGAAGCCATTGATAAGATACTGAAAGTCGTGAATATTTTTGGAATTGCGATAGCCATTCCGCCCATTTCGTCGAGATAAACAAGACGTATTCTATCATAACTCGTTCCGGCCAAGAAAAAAAGCGCAGCGCCAATAAATCCGTGAGAGATTATTTGTAAAATGGCTCCGTTGAGTCCTGTATCGCTTATAGAACCAATTCCTATAATTATGAAACCCATATGAGATACAGAAGAGTAGGCTATTCTTTTTTTTAAATTACGCTGACCGGGAGATGTTGAAGCTGCATAGATTATTTGAATTGTGCCTACTATAATCAACCAGGGAGAGAATATAGAATGGGCGTGGGGTAATAATTCCATATTGATCCGAACCAATCCATACGCTCCCATTTTTAATAAGATTCCGGCTAAAAGCATACAAGTACTGTAATGTGCCTCTCCATGGGTGTCTGGTAACCATGTATGTAAGGGTATGATCGGTGATTTGACAGCAAAAGCAATAAGAAATCCAATATAGAATATTATTTCCAGTGCTACAGGATACGATTGATTAGCTGATGTTTCAAAATTTAATGTTGGTTCATTGGAACCATATAAACCAATACCCAAAACTCCCATTAATAAAAAAACGGAACTTCCTGCAGTGTACAAAATAAATTTTGTAGCTGAATACAAACGTTTCTTTCCCCCCCACATGGATAGAAGTAGATAAACTGGAATTAATTCTAACTCCCACATGATGAAAAAAAGTAAAAGGTCTCGAGAAGAAAATGGTCCTATTTGACCGCTATACATTGCTAACATCAGAAAATGGAATAGTCGGGAATCTCGAGTAATCGGCCGAGCCGCTAAAGTAGCTAAAGTTGTGATAAATCCTGTCAGTAAAATGGGTCCTATAGAAATTCCATCTATTCCCAATCTCCAGTAAAAATCAAAAAAATCGATCCATTTATAATCCTCTGTCAGTTGCATTAATGGATCATCCAATTGGAAACGATAACCGAATGCATAGGTTGTTAGAAGGAGTTCTATTATGCATATACCTATAGTATACCAGCGAATTATCTTATTTCCTCTATGAGGGAGAAAGAAAATTAAGGAACCCGCGAATATTGGCAAAACTACAACTAGCGTTAACCAAGGAAAATTATTCATGGTAAAAACAAGATAAACTTGGACCAGAAAAACCCGTGCTCAAAATAAATAGTTTTTGAGCGCGGGTTTTTGTCGGTAAAGGTAAAAAAATCAAATGTATTCAAGTAGGGTTTTCTGGAACGTATTAATAAGCCAGACCCATACTTCGAGTTGTTTCATGCCATAAATAAACTCGAACACTCAAGAAATCTGTCGGACAGGCGGATTCACATCTCTTACAACCGACACAGTCCTCTGTTCTTGGAGCAGAAGCAATTTGCTTAGCTTTACACCCGTCCCAAGGTATCATTTCTAATACATCCGTTGGGCAGGCGCGCACGCATTGAGTACACCCTATACACGTATCATAAATCTTTACTGAATGTGACATTTGGATCTATAAATTTTTGAATGTCAGAAAGTTTCGATCTAGTAAACTTGTAAATGAATCATATATTTAGACACCAGATGAATCAATAATTTATCATAATTTTTCTAATCAATCTACTTCTGGATTGACTCATGCGATAGAGCCAAGATACTTTAATTTCTTACATTTTTGAAAACATGTATTATTACGTAATGTATGGTCATGGTAATTCTAATTTATGAATATTAGAATTTATATGATTAATACTACTTATTCAACAAATTCGATTGATTGATACGAGTTGATTTTCTGTTACGATAAATTGATGAAACAATAGCCGGGCCAATAGCTGCTTCAGCGGCTGCAATAGCTATAACAAAAATTGAGAAAATATTTCCTTTTAATTGGCGACTATCAAAAAAATCAGAAAATGTTACGAAATTCATATTAACCGCATTCAGTATAAGTTCAAGACACATAAGGGCTCTAACCATATTCCGGCTCGTGATCAATCCATAGATACCGATAGAAAATAAGTAGGCACTCAAAACAAGTACATGTTCGAGCATCATTGACCAACTCCTTATCAATTTCGATTCATTTCAATATGAACTGAACAACAATTCAACAGATTCAATTGACTAGAATAAAAAAAAGTACGGAACAAAGGCAGATTTTCTAGTGTTAATAGAATAGATTGAATAATTTCTATTTTAGACATAAACAATCTTTAATTAAAGGGAAATAAATGTAATGTAATAAAACCGAACAGAGTTTAATGTGCATTGCTAATTCTATAAATTTTTTACTGTCGCGCCACGGCAATTGCACCTATCAAAGCGGCTAAAAGAATTATCGAAACGAATTCAAATGGAAGAAAGAAATCTGTTGATAAATGAATTCCAATTTGTTGACTATTACTTATCAAATCTTGCTCTATAATCTGGTTTGATCTTGTAGTCCAAATAATTCCGTACCATGACGTATCCGTAATAATAATCATGAGTAAAACAAAAATACTTGTACAAACTGGCAAAGTAACCACATCCCCAATGGTCCAAAGATTCAAATCTTTGTAATATTCTGAACCATTCATGAACATCACAGCAAATACGATTAAAACATTTATAGCTCCCACGTAAATAAGGAGTTGTGCAGCAGCTACAAAATAAGAGTTTAATAGAATATAGAATAAGGATATACAAACAAGAACCAGTCCCAACGAAAAGGCAGAATAAATGGGGTTGGTAAATAATACCACCCCCATACCTCCTAGTATAAGAACCGATCCCAGAAAGACTAAAAGAAAATCATGTATTGGTCCGGGCAAATCCATTATATGTAAAATAAGAGATAAATAAATAGAAATGTTTTTCATGACCTTATTGAGACCCGACCAGAAATTTTTTTTTTTATGATTTTTGAGCAATTCCTAATTTAATCCTAAGTAAATAAATACTAAGGGATATGAAAAAATGTGAGTACTATTATTGGACTAATTTCATTCTTTATCTGAAAGAGTCGTTCTAATTCTAAACGATATATTTTAAAACAATTATGGATATATTAATTAATGGATTTTCAATCCAAATTAAGACGCGTTTCTTACCAACCAATCAATAGTTGGTATTTGTAGTTATTGACCAAACAACACGAAAGAAACCTAAATTCCTTCTATATTAGTTATTAGTAAAGTAATTCTAAATTATTCGTTAATAAGAGATTTACTTATTTATTTGAGGCGAATTCAAAATTGTTCGAATTGTATAATCGTCAATTACTGACATTGGTAAACGACCCAAAGCAATTTGATTATAATTCAATTCGTGACGATCATAAGTAGAAAGTTCATATTCTTCAGTCATTGATAAACAATTCGTTGGACAATACTCAACGCAATTACCACAAAATATACAGACTCCGAAATCAATACTGTAATTAAGCAGCCGTTTCTTGCGAATATCGGTTTCCAATTTCCAATCAACAACGGGTAGATCTATAGGACATACACGAACGCATACTTCACAAGCAATACATTTATCAAATTCAAAATGGATTCGACCGCGGAAACGCTCCGCGGTGATTGATTTTTCATAAGGATATTGAATAGTTACGGGTAAACGATTTGCGTGGGATAAAGTAATCATGAAACTTTGACCAATGTACCTTGCAGCTCGTACTGTTTGTTGACCATAATTCATGAACCCAGTTACCATAGAGAACATATCGTTAATATATATATGAATAGTTTTATGTTTGTTTATTTCTCTTGTTTGAGACACGTTGTGAATATAGAATGTTACTTTACAGTGAAAAGAGTTGGAAAGAAGTTGTTAATAATAGATTACCGAGAGAAATAGGTAAAAGAAATTTCCATCCAAGATTCAATAGTTGGTCCATTCTTAGCCTCGGTAAAGTCCATCTTGTTGTGATAGGAATGAACAAGAACAAATAAGTTTTAGCTAATGTAATAAAGATACCAATTATCGCTCCAAAAACTCCACATGTTTTATTTATTTCAAAAAGCTCAGAAACATATATGTCCGGAATAGATATATTCCAACCTCCCAAGTAAAGAACTGTTACAAATAATGAAGAAACCAATAGGTTTAGATAGGAAGCAACATAAAATAACCCAAATTTTATACCCGAGTATTCGGTTTGATAACCTGCTACTAACTCTTCTTCTGCTTCTGGTAAATCAAAAGGTAATCTCTCACATTCTGCTAGGGAAGAAATAATAAAAATGATAAACCCTATAGGCTGACGCCACAAATTCCATCCCCAAAAACCATATTTTGATTGCGCCTCAACAATATCAATTGTACTTGAACTGTTAGATAATTATAGTCGGTGATACCATCACTGTTACCATCGCTATTACAGAACCGTACATGAGATTTTCACCTCATACGGCTCCTTGAAGGCCAGAAATAAATATAGGGACCGCGTCAGTATTCTTTTTTGAATCTTGATATGTTTGTAGGATGGATAACTATCGGCCGGTCCCAAATTAGACCAATTGAATTCTGTCTGTTATAATTATTTTAATTCAAAATTAAATAAAAAAAGTACTTCTGAATTGATCTCATCCTTTCTTTAATTTAATAATTTCAATAATAATTTCAATTCTTCTTTGTTCAGTAATAACTTAACTGTTCAATAAAATACTTCTTGTAAAAATATTAATAACCCGTTGGTTTCACGTACGAAAAAAAAATTCTATATTAATTAATGAATTATGACACAAATTATATATCTATTAATATGTATATGGGAAAGAATAAAAGTAACAAAGAATAAATAAAGTATATCTTTTTTTTTTTTTTCGTTCCTATTCTTCTTTCTATTTCTGAGAAAAAGAGGGCTTTCAAAATAAAGTAAAGGATTATTTCGTTTCGAATAGTTATTTATTAAATCGGTGGATAGGAGTATACTCTGGATTGGAATCGTGTCATGGGGAGTACTGCCTGATCATTTCTACCAACTTCAAGCCCCAATTAGTATTCTTTGTTTGTATATTATGTAAAAATGTCCTTTTGGAGAATTTACATAATCTCCATTACTAATCCTTTACATATGTTCGTGTTTCTAACCATCCACTCGTTTTTGCTCAATCCCCCGTTATGCTAATACATAAAAATGATAGTGAAAACTCAATACGGTTGATCTTTTGAACCCGCTTCAAGTCAGGATGACTAATCAACCAATCTTGGGGGAAACGGTCTCTTCTGTTTATTTCCGCTTAACTCTCTAACTCTTATACATAGAAAATGAGAATCAATCTTTTTACTGCGAATTTATATATAAGCTGTTTTCTTTCACTCATATAACTATTTGATTTAGTTCATCAACCCGAATAATGAATAAAAAAAAAATTAAGATATCTACTCAATCCATTCCAACCCTTTCCTTGAAAGGAAGGAATAGAGAAAAGTTTATGTCTATGTATCAACGAATCGCACGTAGAGATATTGATAACACACATAAAGTTAATGGTATTTCATAACTAATCGATTGAGCAGCAGCTCGTAGACCGCCTAAAAAGGAATATTTATTATTTGACCCGTATCCCGACATAAGAAGTCCAATTGGAGCAATACTGGAAATGGCAATCCATAAAAAAACACCGATATTGAGATCCGCTAAAACAAGGTGATATCCAAAAGGAACTACTGAATAGCTTACTAAAATTGATATGACTGCTATGGATGGCCCGATACTGAATAAACGAGTATCCCCCCTAGATGGAAAAAGATTTTCTTTGAAAAGTAGTTTTGTCCCATCTGCTAGAGCTTGAAGAACTCCCAAAGGGCCGGCGTATTCAGGTCCAATACGTTGTTGTATCCCTGCCGATATTTCTCTTTCTAACCATACAATTACCAGTACGCCTATTGTGATTCCCACTACAAGAGTCAAAATAGGAACAAGAACCCATAGAATTCCATAAACCTCTTTAAAAAATTCTAATCTAGAAAAAGAATCGATATCTTGTACTTCCGGTGTATCAATTATCATTTCAACGATCAACTTCTCCCATAATGATATCTATACTACCTAGTATCGTCATAATATCAGCCAATTTCATTCTTTTAACTAACCGCGGAAGAATTTGCAAATTGATAAAACCCGGCGGGCGGATTTTCCATCTCCAAGGAAAACCACCCTGATCCCCTATGAGAAAAATTCCCAATTCTCCCTTTGGGGCTTCTACTCTCACATAAAGTTCTTGTTTCGGCAATTCAAATGTAGGAGACGGCTTTTTACTAATAAATCGATATTCAAAATCATTCCATTCCGGATTCCTTTCTCTATCAAAGTATCGTATTTCTAAATTCTCATAGGGTCCCCCTGGAATTCCTTCCAGGGCCTGTTGAATAATTTTTACGGATTCTATCATTTCACCAATTCGGACTAGATAACGAGCCAATGAATCTCCTTCTTTTTGCCACTGTACTTCCCAATCAAATTCGTCGTAACATTCATAATGATCAACTTTACGAAGATCCCATTGTATTCCGGAAGCTCGCAGCATTGGTCCCGATAAACCCCAATTTATTACTTCCTCTCTACCAATAATGCCTACTCCCTCGACTCGTTCTAAAAAAATAGGATTTCGTGTAATAAGTTTTTGATATTCAGCAACTCTTGTTAAAAAATAATCGCAGAAATCCAAACATTTATCTATCCAGCCATGAGGTAGATCGGCCGCTACTCCTCCGATACGAAAATAATTATGCATCATTCTCATACCGGTGGCAGCTTCGAATAGATCATATACTAATTCTCTTTCTCTGAAAATATAGAAAAAGGGAGTTTGTGCACCAATATCCGCCATAAAAGGACCGAGCCATAACAGATGAGAAGCTATACGACTCAACTCCAACATAATTATTCTGATATAGCTGGCTCTTTTAGGTACTTGAATATTTCCCAACTGTTCCGGTCCGTTTACAGTTATTGCTTCTGTGAACATAGTAGCTAAATAATCCCACCGTGTTACATAAGGCAAATATTGTATAATTGTTCGATTTTCCGCAATTTTTTCCATTCCTCGGTGTAAATAACCCAATATTGGTTCACAGTCAATAACATCTTCACCATCTAGAGTAATGATGAGTCGAAGAACACCATGCATTGATGGGTGGTGGGGGCCCATATTGACTATCATGAGGTCTTTTCTTGTAGCCGGTATATTCATAGGTTTTTCCTCGATTCATTCTTTCATGAATTGCTGAAAACGAAAAAAAGTTCATTAAAATTCAAGATCTAATAAATCAAATAATTCAAAATGCCTTTATAAAAATAAAATTAACGAGTTTTTGACTCCCGAATATCCAACCGATTAATTAATTCTTTATAACATATTCTATTTTTCTTTGACAAATAAGACAGTAATCGTTGGCGTTTTCCCAGAATTTTACGTAAACCTCTCTGAGATAAATAGTCTTTTTTGTGTAATTGTAAATGTGAAGTAAGTCTTCGTATCCTATTGGTGAAACTAACTATTTGAAATTCAACAGATCCTCTGTTTTCGTCTTTTTCTTCTTGTGAAATAACTGAGATGAATGAATTTTTTACCATAAACTGAAATCTTCTCTCCCCCCCTCTTTTTATTTTAAGATATTTTTTATTGATAGATATCTTTATTGATCAGTAATAATAATGCCCCTAATTTTTATTTGGTATATACAAAAATTTGTATTTCGTTATTAATTTCTAATTTTTTTAATTTAATAAAACTTACTCAATCCTATTTTCATTTTAAAATTGGATTTGAAAGGGGATAAAAAAGTATGGTTGGTTTCTTCACTCACAAAAGATAAAAGTTTAGACCTAAAATAATAAAATTTTGTTCATTCTAGATCTAATTGATATGTCATTGAATTAGTATCATGTATCAGAATGGAATGTAAGACAATGTATGCGTGCATCTCTTTGTCGTCATAGACCAGATATGGTATGGGAAATATAGGAAAAATGTACTATTAATGAATTTTCAATCGCGGATACATATGTATCCTTACCATACTGAAACAACTGCCATTATTCGTATTAAACCAATAACGATTCATACAAGCTAAATCTTCTAATCGATAATTGGGCCAAAGAAATAGCTTTAATTTTATAAGTTTTTTTTTATATTTTTTGCTTTTATCCACAACTTGACTGTTTACCTCATTCCCATTACAAAAAGATGCCTTTCTATGTCTATTCTTAGAATTTAAACAAATTAGAATTCGCAATTCTCTACGACGTCTAGGCGATAAAATATTTTCAGGAACAAACAAATCATAATTTTTTTTATATCTATTTCCCGTCATCTTTTGATGTTTTGTAATGACTTCATCAGAATTCTTATCAACATGTTTTTTTTCTCGGTATCTTTGATTTATTTGATGTTTACTTTTATGAACTAATGAAATACCGAGGGTTTGATACATAATAAATTTTCCATCATTTTTTATAGCTAGACGAATTGGTTCAATAATCAAAAATCCCCTTTTAATAAATTCTGTAAGAGTTACATCTTTCTGAATCGTCAAAATATCCAGACTCATTTCGCCCCTTTGAATAGAGGATATAGTAATTTCTCTTGGATTTATCAGTCTAAGCAGGAGACAATATACGTTGATGTTATTGATTATTTTTTTATTTAAAGAATCATCCCATCTCAATTGAAAATACAAATACCTTTTTAGGAAGAAATCAAACTCCGCTTTTGTATTGATCTTGTATTGCTTTTTATTTCTATGTTTTTTCATGTCCGATCCCGTATAATCTTCTTCAACATCTTTTTCTTGGTTTGAAAGAGATGATTTAAGATCTGCTTGGCCCGTGGATTCTTTTTCTCCTTGATTTCGGTTTTCTAATTCAAGAGATTTTTTTTCATTCGACGATATTGATATAAAAGGATCTCTTTTTTTATTTCCAGTGATGCTTTTGTTTTCACTAGCATTTTTTTTTATATTAGAATTAAAAAGTAGTAATTTAATTGGTATAACCCACGGTTTCATTTTATACGTATTATAAAGTCTCACAAATTCTGGCAAGAACCAAAGTTCCAGATTTGATATGGGACGACTTAGTATTTCTTCATTCATTCCCATCCAATCCAAAAGGGGTTTTTGATTGGATAGGTTGATTTTTTGATCTTGCTGAAGTGTGAGATAAAAAAGACTCTTATTATTGATTTTATCAATTATTTGATACTTATTAACCCTAGTCTTAGTATATTTATTACTGTTAGTGTCAGTATCAATATTGATCCAGGCCTCAATATCGACCTTCGTTTTAAGACAAAAATCGAGAATTCTCCAATCAAAAAATTTTCTATCCGTATTTTTATCCATATCTCGAATATCATCTTCTACCATTTCTACCATATTAAATGATTTTTGTTTATGTGTGTTGTAATTATAAAAAATATCTTGGTTCGTTTTTACTTGTAATGGTGATCCATAAATTGAAGAGTACTTCTTAGTTTCAGAATTTATAGATTTATATGCTAAAAGATCATATCTATATTGTTTTTTAAAATTATCCTTTTGATTCAATAATAAATCCGTTTCAATTTTTGTTTTTTTTTCGTAGTGAATTAATTCATCTTTTTCATATAAATCACACAAATCTTTATATAAATCTTTATTTTGAGCTATACAGTTCAATATATTTCGCCATTTTTGTGGTACTACTCTAGACCATTTAATTTGAGATACATCACATTGATATTGATAATGACTCCTTAACCAATTTGTCCATTGATTCATTCCAGAATTGCGAAGATTCTTAGGTCTTAATTCGGAATGAAATAGTTCTTGTCTTACAACAAAAAAATCCTTTATTTCATTCTTAAGAAAAAGGGGGGTTCCATTATATTGAAATACGGATTTCAATTTCTCTAACTTAATAAGTTTGGTTTGTGATAATTTGTAAAATACATATGCTTGTGAAAAGTAAGATAAGTCAAAAAAAGTCTTTGAATTAAGACTAATATTAGTATTAGAAAGTGACTCTTTTATAATCGAAATAAATTTAATTAAACTTTGATTTGTTTTATTAATTCTTTCTTGATTTGCTTCATTACTGTTAATGTTTTTATTAATAATTTTTTTTGTTGATTCAAGAAAAAGTTGTGTATTGATACTAGGAATATTAATCATAGATAGAAAGATATCTATGTATATCTTTTCAATGAAAAATATTATAAAATAATGGGATTTACGGATTAATCGAGCAGTTCTTCTTTTTAATATCTGCCAAATATTTTTTTGTGATTCCAATCTTTTATCATCATAACTTATTTTGTTAGAACTCAAATTTCTATTTGAAGTTATAAATCCCTTTTTCTTGTCTTTTGTAATTTTTTCTATTTGATTTATGATGGTGTTTATTCTATCAGTCAGATCTTGCATTTTTTTTTCTGTTAATGAATAATTTGTCCAATCCTGAGATCTAATTTGAATGGACGATTCCTGAATCATCCGATTACTGATTATTGAATCTTTTTTAATTTCACTCAATTCATATACTTCTATTTCTCTCAATCCAAATAATATAATTGGGTTTATTTTTGAGAGTTCTTTTATTATTTCTTTTATAAACAGAATGTTTTTAATGATCCATTTTTTTGGTTTTTTTGAGACATTTAGAAACAATTTTGTTTGTTCTTTTAAAATTCCTAGAATTATAAAACATTTCTTTTGCAATTTTTTAATTTTTTTTTTGAGTTCTTTTAAAATCGGTTCAAAAAATGAAAGTTTTTTTCTGGGAGAACCAAAAGGTAGTTCAGCTTCCATTCCAAAAATTGTTAAAAAACAAAAATCATTTTTTTGACCTTGCTTTTTCATTGGATCGTTATAAGGGGCTCGTAACTTAGATCTGTGCCAAGGTTTAAGACGAAAAGGAAATAGGATCTTGATCTGAATGCCGTCTGTTAACCAGTTTTTTGGAAATTCTTTTTCTGATAATTGAACGCCGTTATAGGTACATTTAACATGCATTTCTCTATTCCAATCCTTTAAGTCCTCATACCATTCCGGAAATTGAAATAATAGTATACGGACGATATTTTTAGCTATTATCAATGAAGGTAATATAATATATTTTCTAAGAATTGATTGGGTTACTAATAAAAAACCTCTCATTACTTGAGCAAGTAAAATACTATCCCAGGCTTCCGCTATTTGTATACGCACTTTCTCCTTTCTTTTGTCTTCTTCTTTTTTGTCCTCCTCTTTTTTTTTCGCGCTTTCCTTTGTCTTTTTCTCTGTATAATTCGAAATTGTGAATTCTGTGTTTTTCCACATCCAATTTCTAAAAATTTTTTTCATCCGTTCAGAAATATCAAAAAAAAAAAAAAAAGATTTGTCTATTCGGTCCAAAAAAAGAGGGGAATGCGCATTTGCTTCAAAGAGTTTCCAAGTAACTGTTTTACGTCTTTGAGCGCGCATGGAGCCTTTGATTATGTCTCGACGAAAATCCGATTGTTGGGAATAACGTATCAAAGCAACTTCGCCTGTTTGATCAGTATTATTAGTTTCTTTGGTATTAGTATAAGCATCAGTATTTTGTTGGTTATCAGTAAAAATCACTACACGTTTGGATTTTCTTGAACGAATCTGATGATCCTCTACCACAGTTTCTTCGGTTTCCCCCTCCTGTTGTTCAAAATCGTTGATTAATTTGTATGACCATCGAGGAACTTTTTTATTAATTTCTTTTATTCCAATAGATTTTTTTTTAATCATTTTATCGTTGGGAACAGTTCTAATTGCATCAAATAATAATTTTAAAATTTTGATTCGATCCTCTGAATCAATTCTTACTTGTTCGTGTTCTGTAACTAAAAAAAGTCTTTTAAAATTTAAATTTGATGTGTATTTTACAACCAATTCATTGATTAAATTTAATAA